TTCGGGGGGCGACATCCATTATGTGGCATGGGTGTTACATCACGTATGAAACTTAAAAGCATTCCGCTTCTGCGAATGGCTCGTAATGCCGCATCTCTTCCGAGACCTGGACCCTTTATCATAACCTCTGCTCGTTGCATACCTTGATTAACTACTGTACGAATAGCATTTAATGCGGTTGCTTGAGCAGCATAGGGTGTTCCTTTTCTTGTGCCTCTGAATCCAGAAGTACCTGCAGAAGCCCAAGAAACCACTCGACCTCGTACGTCTGTAACAGTTACAATAGTATTGTTTAAACTCGCTTGAACATGAATAACTCCTTTTGGTATTCTACGTTCATTCTTATGTAAACCACTCCGTGCATTCTTACGTAAACCAATTTTTGCTATAGGTTTTGTCATATTTTATTATATCATATTCATAAGACTAAAAATAAAAATAAGAATCAGAAATTTACAGAAAGATACGGGGATATACATTTCATATGAAAATGAATTTTTTATTCTTTCTTTTTACATATATTTACATATACATGGGTTTTCCTTTTCAAAATTTATTTATTTAGAACTTCAGAAGTATTATCCCTGTCTCTGTTTATGTCTTGGATTGGAACAAATTACTATAATGCGCCCTCGCCTACGAATCAGGCGACATTTTTCACAAATTTTACGAACAGAAGCCCTTATTTTCATATTTATTATTCCTTACCTTAATTCTGAATATATTTTTTTTTTAATAAAAAAAAGTTTATTTCATTTTTTAACTTCAAATTATATCCCTACGAAAGGGATGTTTAAAAGAAGGATCTAATCGTTCGAATCTTTTTTGCGAAGTCTATAAATTATACGTCCCCTGGTTGAATCATAACGACTCATTTCAATTTTGACTCTATCTCCGGGTAGTATACGTATAAAACTGCGCCGGATTCTCCCTGAAATATAACCTAGGATTAGATCTTGATTATCTAACCGAACTCGGAACATACCGTTGGGAAGTGATTCAGTAATTAAACCCTCATGAATCAATTTTTGTTCTTTCATTCCAGGGAACCCCCCTTTAAGTATCAACTAATAGAGGAAGAGTTCTATAATTCACTTCTTCTCTCTATTTTACAAAAAGTAAGTTTGAGAGAAAATTAGGGTGCCCCCAAGAGCATCACCATATATAACACAAAATTTCTCCTCCAATTTTTTCTAGTCGAGCTTCTCGATCTGTCATTATACCTCGAGAAGTAGAAAGAATTACAATCCCCATTCCGCCCAAAATCTTAGGAACTCGTTGATAGTTAGAATAGATTCGTAGACCGGGTCGACTTATACGCTTTAAAATTATTTTTTTTCCTTTTCTAGCCTTTCTATGTCGTAAGGTTGAAACCAAGAAATTTTTTTGACTTTCTTTATGTTTTCGAACGTTTTCAATAAAACCTTCTCGTAAAAGTATTTTCACAATGTTTTTGGTGATATTAGTAGATACTATTTGAACTCTTCCCTTTTGATCCATATCAGCATTTCTTATAGAAGTTATTATATCGGCAATAATGTCCCTACCCATGACTAACTATAGTTATTAGTGCCTCCTCATTTTTATATAATCAACATGCTTATTTTTTGTTTTATTTAATTTTTTTTTATTCTTAAATTATCAAAAATTTAAAATATATGCATGAGACATAATCTATTCATCGGATCTATTTAAGATATTTTAAAATTCTCTACATAGAAAAAGAATATATCCATTTTTCATCTATCTAATCTATCTACTAGTATTATTTAGAATACTATAATACTTCGGGTGCTAATGAAACTATTTTAGTAAAATTCAACTGTCTCAATTCCCGAGCAATCGCACCAAAAATCCGAGTTCCTTTTGGATTTCCTTCTTGATCAACGATAACCGCTGCATTGTCATCATATCGTATTATCATGCCGTTGTCACGTTTGAGTTCTTTACACGTGCGTACAATCACAGCTCGAATTACTTCTGATCTTTCTAGAGGCATGTTGGGCACTGCTTTTTTGATTACAGCAACAATAACATCACCAATATGAGCATATAGGTGATTACCAGTTCCTATTATTCGAATACACATCAATTCTTGAGCTCCACTGTTATCCGCTACATTCAAAAAGGTCTGAGGTTGAATCATATCATTTTTATTTTAATCTCTTATTTCAATGTAAGGTAAAAAATAAATATTGTCTGTCCAGAGATAAAGAAACCTGCGGTTTTTTTTTCATTCTCAATACTCCTTTACTTTTGTTTACCTATCCTGAAATAAAAAATTGAGTTCGTATAGGCATTTTGCATGCAGCTATGGAAATAGCTGCTTTGGCTACAGTTTCTGATACTCCACTCATTTCATAAAGTATTCGTCCCGGTTTCACAACGGATACCCAATATTCGGGGGATCCCTTGCCCGAACCCATACGTGTTTCTGTAGGTCTTACTGTAACAGGTTTGTCGGGGAAGATACGTACCCAAATCTTTCCACCACGACGTGCATATCGTGTCATTGCTCTTCGCCCTGCTTCTATTTGTCTAGCTGTGATCCAAGCAGGTTCAAGTGCCTGAAGAGCGTATCTGCCAAAACAAATATGCTTGCCTCGGCAAGATATTCCCTTCATTCTACCTCTATGTTGTTTACGAAATCTGGTTCTTTTGGGGTTATAGTCGATGGTTGTTTCTCAATTTCATCTCTACTGCAGAGCCGGACATGAGAGTTTCTTCTCATCCAGCTCCTCGGGAATTAAATTATTCAATAATATTACATATAGACATGTATTTATGTATTTCATTCTATCAAAAAAATATATTAATATTCATTTTTTTTTATTGAATTTTTTACTGTTATATAGGCAGCTATATATATAAGTAGATAACTGGGGCATGTTTCTTTATATATAATGTTTTTTTCTTTTCTCAATATAAAATTTAAAAAAGTATTTTACTTTACCTCTATTGAATCATGTAAAAAGTTATCCGCTATATGAAATAGAAATAAAATTGTGAAATTTTATAAAAAAAAAAATAAAGGGTTCACAGGCGAATATTGACTCTTTACTCCTTCATTTATTTATTTATTTCTTGGTTCATTTCGCCATCCTACCCAGTGAATAATTAGGATTGATCCGTTAAAAAAAAAATCCTATTTAGTCACAGGTTCCATCGTTCCCATAGCTTCTCCATTAATGTTTAGGTCTGAACTCTGCAATGGAGCTTCCAACAAAAAACAAAATATGTTATTTGTTTCCGAGTAAATCTCCTTAGTTTTTCTTAACTCGAAGCTCGATTCAATTATTCATCTATTTTCTATTATTTATATCTTTTCTATCTTTGATATTTGATATCTTATTTTTCTAGCTTATTAGATAGATAATAGACTATATTATCTATATTGATTATAGAATTTGAATTGAATTTTTTGATTTATTCTCTTTTTTATTTGTATATTTCTTATTATATTGTAATCTTGTAATCGTATATTTTGTATCTCTATTTCATATTAATGTTGATGCTTTATCACACTGCCTTTTTTATGGAGTGATTCTTCATAAACCATACATATGGGAATCATATATCATTGATATCTTTATTCTCTCTTTCTATCATCCTTCCGTCTTTTCCAGATCCCTTTTATTTGTTTCACAATTCCTAATCAGATTTATTTTTTATGAAAAGAGTTTCAGTTGCTACAAATATATGATCGATTCAATCATATAGTGACTGTTTCTTGGGATCTCGACAATACAAAGCAATAAGTTGGTTATTAGTTTTGAGTTTCTTTAGTTTTCAGAGTTACTAAGTTTATAGTGGGGTCAGCCTTTTTTTAATCTGAATTCTCAACTATAAAGTTTTAAGAAAAAATTAACGAGTCACACACTAAGCATAGCAATTATAATAAATATAAATAAAGTGTAAATCAAATTTTTATTCAACCTTATAGAATTAGAATTGTTCTTTTTTTTTTTTTAAGATAAAAAATAAAAAAAAAAAAGAAGAAATAAGAAAATAGTTTGTAAATTTTTATATCGCTGAGCAGAATGGCGAGATAAAAAGGGTCTATTATTCTTTTTTTATTCTTCTTTTCTTATTCTTGGTTTACAAATATCCAAATTTTTATGCCTAAGACTCCATAGATAGTTCGAATTGTATGAGAACAGTGATCAATTTTAGCGCGAATTGTTTGTAAGGGAACTCTGCCTTCTCTGATCCATTCGACACGTGCAATCTCTTTTCCGTCGATACGCCCCGCAATTTGCACTTGAATTCCTTTTATACCCGTTTGTTCAGTTAATTCAATAGCTTTTTTCATTGCCTTTCGAAACGAAACTCTATTTTTTAATTGTAAGGCTATATATTCTGCAAGAATATTAGGTTGTCCATAAGGCTTTTCAATTCTTGTTATAGCAATATTGAGTCTCCGTTGAAACTCTTTTTGTACATTTATCTGTAATTCTTCGATTCCTCGCGTTCGTCCTTCTATTAATAAATTGGGAAATCCTATATAGATTATGACCTGAATTAAATCTATTCTTTTTTGAATACCCATATAGGCAATTCCTTCGAAACCTGAGGATATTCTTTTTTTTTTTTTTACATAGTTCTTAATACAATTCCTTATTTTTTCATCTTCTTGTAAACCCATGGAAAAATCCTTTGGTTTTGCGAACCAAAAAGAATGATGACTTTGAGTTGTTCCAAGTCTGAAACCAAGTGGATTTATTTTTTGTCCCATATTTTTTTATTTTTTTTTCCATCCATATATTTTTTCTTTTTAAATAGAAATTTAAATTATCTTTCTTTAGATGAATCTAAATTTTAGATTTTTCTTTTAAGACAATCTTTATATGACAAGTGGTTTTTTTTATCATATAACTACGCCCTCGAGCCCGGGGTCTTAACTTTTTCATAATAGCACCTCCATTTACTTCAGCTTTACTAATAAATAAATCAGCTTCATTTAAACCCATATTATTACTAGCATTTGCTGCTGCAGAATA